GGCCAAACTACTTGGGCACTAGGTCCAATGTGAGTAGGATCGCTTAGCCATGCTTCAAAATTAGAAAAACGAGCACCGTGGAAATACATACCACTCAGCCAAAGAAAGATGATGGAGAGTTGACCAAAATGGGCACTAAAAATTTTTCGCGAGATCTCCTCCAAATCACTGGTATGGCTATCGAAATCGTGAGCATCAGCATGTAGGTTCCAGATCCAAGTAGTAGTTTCAGGTCCTTTAGCTATTGTTCTTGAAAAATGACCGGGTCTGGCCCATTCCTCAAACGACGTTTTTACGGGATCCCTATCTACCAAAATTTTGACTTCTGATTCCGGCGAACGAATAATCATTGAGTCCTCCTCTTTCCGGACAAGACATACAAAGAGACCTGCCAACATAAAAATATTTGGTGAACCCCTGAGAGATATTTAGAATGCATTTATTTTACTTGTATCTCCCATCTCTCTATTTTTTTAGTTATTTACTAGAGCAATTATGATCTGGAAGTTGATCCAGGGCAAGTGTTCGGATCTATTATGACATAGATGTATGGCGCCCAACGGACCTATTAAGATAAAAACTTTTTTGCTGTACAACTTAGACGCTTCCTATCTCAATTATAAAGTATTATTATAAAGTATTATATGTGGATCCTTCATATTTTGCTATAGTTCATATTAATTCATTTTTTAATTAATATATATTAATATTAATTAGAGTTATAGTCAGTAATATTTTCATTCTAACTATTTAAAATCGCACTAATAGTCATTATGAAGAAATACTTAATTTTTTAGTCATTCGAAGGGTTTGTTTTTCCACTATTTTCTTATATATATTTTGGAATAACTATTCTATTTATAAAATATAAAAAAACGATTAACTAACTAACTAAAAACTATTACTAACAAGTATTATATTATAGGAAGGATAACACCTAAGCCAAAATACCTTTTTTTCGAGATCCTGTTATAAGTTCTATCCATATACGTTCTGATCGCCAATTCATAATAGATCTGATTCCATTTTATTTTTAATTAAAAGAATACCCCAAAGTATTTCGACTTTCCTTACTTTGTTATGTTTCCGGCGTAACTCTCATCAACTAGTATCGAATAGTTCGATTTTTTTATAAAAAATAAAAATTTTATTAGAAAATTGTAAATATGAATATTTCTATATATATTTATTTCAAAAAAAAAATGAAATTAAAGAATTTATTTTGAAAAAGTCATTTAATAGCTACTAATAATAGACGAAAAGAACGAAAGAAATGCATTCTGTACTGTATCTGTGTATTCTTTACCCTTACGAAATATCAGACAAACTAGAACGATCTGATTAAGGGATATAATGAAATTCTTTGATTAGTTCTTTCAAGAAGAACAATTCCATGGACCAATAAAAAAAACTTTTTTTATTCGAAACGTCCCGTGATCTTCAACCAATTATGCGCTTCAATATAATTCCCAGGAGTAAGCGTTATAGCTTGTTTCCAATACTCAGCGGCTTGATCAAACCAAGCCTCCGCAATTTCAGAATCTCCCTGTCGGATGGCCTGCTCTCCCCGGTCGGAATCGGAATAGGTGGCTCAATTCCTTCCCTTAGAACCGTACTTGAGACTTTCCTACCTCATACGGCTCCACAGTCAATTCTTTTGGTGTCCTTTTTTTTACCTAATGAGATTTCTTGGAGATCTCTTCACGGTAACCAAAAGAGGTTAATCGGATGAGTTTCAAACGTTCATTTTTATAATAGTTGATTTTATTAATAATAAGTTTTATCTTTTCTCCCACCTGCCGAAGAATAAAGTATAGGTATTTACTCCTATCGTTAATATTTTCGGCAAGGTAACTATCTCGATTTCATATCGAAATTTATATAGAATCTTTGATAAAGACTTTTCTTCATAAAAAAAGTAAGAAAGAAAAGACTTACTATCTTTGGGATCTGATCCTACACCGCCGCTCAATACCTTAGTGGATCAACTCTATTACATAAGTTAATTCCTAACTTTTATCTATCTTATATAGGCATAAATAAGCAGTTCTTTTCTTAATATATTGGCCCAAAACCTCATTAATTGATCTTTACGGTGCTTCCTCTCTATCAATTAAAATTTATTTTTTATCCATAGACGACATAGAAAAAGTATCTAGGCATCTCTTATTTCTTCATAGTTCAATTTCTTTGAAGTTTCTTTTTTTCCTACAGCTCAAAAAATCGTCGTTTTAGGCGATGCATATGTAGTGAGCCCTTTTTTTTTTTTTACTAATTTAAGGGGGGTCTTCCTTTTTCCTTCTATAGTGGAGATAATCGCACGTAATGACAGATCACTGCCATATTATTAAAAGCTTGGGGTAAGAATGGGTTTCGTTCTAGTGCTCTGAAATAATATTCTAAAGCTTTCGTATGTTCCCCATTACTTGTGTGAATAAGGCCTATATTATAGAGTATATAACTTCGGTCGTAGGGATCGATTTCTAGTCGCATAGCTTCATAATAATTCTGTAAAGCTTCCGCATAATTTCCTTCGGATTGAGCCGACATCCGTTACGGTCGTCATTCGATTCAAAGAATCTCCGTTCCAGAACCGTACGTGAAATTTTCATCTCATACGGCTCCTCCTTTAAATACGCATAATGAGAATAAAAAATACATGGAATAATAAACAGGGTTGAAATATTCTCATTATGAACTGAGTGGGGCTAGTGTTTTTACAAAAAATCGCTAGCCAACCTTCTTGCGCAAGAATTTGTACTAACATCAAATGCCTTGATACTAAAGCTCCAACAATTACTTTGTCCTCAACGCCCCCTAAATTTCCAGGAAATAGTCACTTCAACAGTCTTCGATGGTTATACGGGTATCCAAAGTACCAACGAGATGGATGTTTGTTGTCCCGACCATTCTTGTTAGTCCCAATCCAGATAAGAAAAGGGAGTCAGTAAGTCATTTTTAACAAAGCTTTCGTGTTGTTGATTGCTAGGTGTAGTGCTTTTTCCCCTATGCTGCCTATTGGGACTTTATTACTAGGAAGTAGAATTGACCTGTAATACAGAACACACAGGTGTAACCTTCCGCTCAATACTAATATTCAATTTGATAATTGAAGCGTAGTATTTGAGGCTGCATCAATCGGGGATACACGACAGAAGGTATTGTTCTATTTCTAAACTTCACCTTCAACAAGCGTAGATTTTTTTGTTATTTTACTAAAATATAGAATTAAGAATATTTGTTCTTTCTGTTTCGAATCGTGTGTCTTTAAGCAAAAAAAAAGAATCAAATCACACCATCTCTGTAATAAGTAAATGCCTCTTTTTCTCCCGAAGTTGTCGGAATTATTCGTAATAAGATATTGGCCACAATTGAAAAGGTCTTATCAATAAAATTTCCATTTATTCGCGATCTAGGCATAGGGATCAATCCATTCTATAATTATTTTCTTTACCTCTTGTGGGAAAATGATTCCCCAAACCAAAGGGTTTGTACAGTACGAAATAACATAAAAACAGATTCAGTTCAAAAAAAATAAAGATTGAAAACCTCTACTTATAATTATAGAATAAAATTCTTTGATTGGTCATATCTAGCTAAAAAAAAATGGAATATTAATGACTCGCTATTTTTTCGGTTTTTAATTCATAATAATAATTATGTAGGAGAGATGGCCGAGTGGTTCAAGGCGTAGCATTGGAACTGCTATGTAAGCTTTTGTTTACCGAGGGTTCGAATCCCTCTCTTTCCGTACTTTAAACCAACATTCCTAACTGTAAGATATCAAACAACAAGAAATGAAATACCATTATTAGAACATAACAGTTAGATCCGAGGTGGGAAAGAATATATGAGTGGGATAAAATTCAGATCAAACCTCTGACTTTTGACTTTAATCCTTAAGCCAATTTACTTTGACGAAAGAAAAGGGCCAGATTGTCCGAAGCCTTAGCCTTTGCTTTGTAATTTAATTAGAGTTAAGTCTGACGAGAATAGTATTCTACTACTAGCAATTCATTTATTTTCAAACCGACCCACTTACTATCTATTATTTGATTGACTAATCCTTTATACGGAAATGGTTGAAGAGTCAAATGTTTGGGCAATTCCTCCGGAGGGGATGAATCAAGAAAATTTTGAATTAGGGCTGTGGATTTTTGTTCATCTTTTGCCGTAATAGTATCTTGGGGTTTGCAACGATAACTCGGTATATCTACTAGACGACCATTAACTAAAATATGTCGATGATTAACTAATTGGCGGGCGCCAGGAATAGTTGGAGCCATACCCAATCGAAAAAGGATGTTATCCAAACGCATTTCAAGTAATTGTAGTAAAACCTGACCTGTTGACCCTTTGGCTTTTCGGGCGATACGGACGTATTTTAGCAATTGTCGTTCTGTAATACCGTAATGAAACCGCAATTTTTGTTTTTCTTCGAGACGGATACGATATTGAGATCTTTTCCCGGAACGCGATTGGGCTCTAAGATCACTTCCGGCTCTAGGCCTTTTATTTGTTAGTCCGGGCAACGCCCCTAAACGGCGTATTTTTTTGAAACGAGGTCCTCGGTAACGCGACATAAAGACTCCTTATCTTTATTTATTTTTTCATTTTACAAAAAACAAAGAAATGAAACGCAATTTTCTGCAGTATTCTATTACATTAGATTGTATTGTATATATGATATACCATTTATATATGCATTATTTTTTTATTAATCTATGTAAGTATAAGTTAAAAAAATAAAGAAAAGCCGGCTATCGGAATCGAACCGATGACCATCGCATTACAAATGCGATGCTCTAACCTCTGAGCTAAGCGGGCTCGTAGAAATTCTACATACAAAAAACTCTATTTTAGTTTAAGCTTTTTCATTTTTTTTTTTCGTTTATTTAGATCTCTAAATATTTTTATTTTTCGTCTAGAGCAATTTTTTTCTATTTAAAATTTTTTTTTAATTATATAATTATAATGAGGGCTATTAATTGAAAAAAAAAAATTTTTTCATTATGAAATTTTGCATTATAGATATAATGAATAGATATTTTTTTAGTTATGTTTTTAGGGGTCTGCCCCAAGAAACCCTAAAAACATAACTAAAAAAGCAAAAAAAATGAAATCCAGAGCATAATAACATAATAAAATATTCTTCTATTCTTATTCAGAGACTAAGACAAAAAACAAAGAATCGACCCTTTGAGTATTACAAAGGAAAGGCGCATATCTATGCTCTATATTCATCTATATTGAATTGTACCTACAGAAATGATAGAATCATTTCGGATTAGACCAAATCAAATTAAAAGCCAATTTAAAAATTATAGGCTTCCCAATAGAAATGAAATAAGATAAAGAAAAAAGGAGGAAACACTTTTTGGTATATTAATCCGTATAAAATCGAAAAAATGCGAGAGGTACGGAAGGGAAGGCCATTCCATTGGGATCCTAATTTTATAAAAGACAACGGGGATATGGCGAAATCGGTAGACGCTACGGACTTAATTGGCTTGAGCCTTAGTATAGAAACCTGCTAAGTGAAAACTTTCAAATTCAGAGAAACCCTGGAAAAAAAGGGGCAATTCTGAGCCAACTCCTTATTCTCTCCTAAAAAAAAAAAAGAAAAAATGGATTCAGAAAGCAAGAATAAAAAAGGATAGGTGCAGAGACTCAAAGGAAGCTGTTCTAAACAAATGGGGTTGACTGTGCTGTATTGTTATAAGACTTTTTCGGTCTAAATTCCACCCCAAGAAAAGGGGTGAAGAATATACGTATACGTCCTAAAATAATTAATGACAACCCGCATTTTTTTGTATTTTTTTTTAGATTTTATATAGAATCTCTAGAAATCCATTCCATATATTATAGTATAGATTTTTAATATGAAATGGAAAAATACAAGAATTGTTATGGATCGATTCCAAGTTGAAAGGCGAATAAATATTTTAGTTATTCATCAAAACATTAACACTCACCCCATAGTCTGAGAGATCTTTTGAAGAACGGATTAATCGGATGAGAATAAAGATAGAGTCCCGTTCTACATGTCAATACTGACAACAATGAAATTTATAGTAAGAGGAAAATCCGTCGACTTTTAAAATCGTGAGGGTTCAAGTCCCTCTATCCCCAAAAGTCTTTTTCACTCCCTAACTAGTTATCTTTTCTTTTTGAAGCTAGTTATGTTCCTCGTTTTTCCAAATAGGAAGCGTTTTTCTCTTATCACAAGTCTTGTGATATATATGATAGACGTACAAAAAAATATCTTTTATTTGAGCAATTTTATTTGAGCAAGTAGTACTCAGTTGAGTAATTCACAAACCATATTATTACCTTATTATTACCTTATTACTTGTTTTATAAAATTAATAACTTAAGTAAAATTATATTCAAAGTTCTTCTTTTTGAAGACCGCCAGTACCTAATATAAGACTTTATAATACTTTTCATCCTTTTAATTGACACAGACCCAAGTTCTCTCGTAAAATGGGGAGATGCTGTACCAGAAAGGGGAATGGTCGGGATAGCTCAGTTGGTAGAGCAGAGGACTGAAAATCCTCGTGTCACCAGTTCAAATCTGGTTCCTGGCACATGCTTTTTTTTTTATGAGTATACTCTTTAGTCTATAACTAGAAATTGACGAATATGGATCGATATACATATTAATAGTCGACACCTAAGTAAGTTATTTAGGTACTTACTCGTGTAAAATACCCCATCTACTTTTTAGATAGATGGGTAGATAGTTTAAAAAATAAAGACATTTTTTTATATTTTTTTGTTCATATTGTGTTTCCTCTTATGCAATATACATATTAATACTTCATATATATTTCAAAAGGTTAAATAAATTCATCTTCGATCCAGTAGAAATAAAATAGGATTGCCGTTAATTCGGATTAACGTTAATATAGATTATTTTTTTATTCTTTCCTCATAGATATACATTCTATTACTTTACAGAACCCGAGTGTAAGTGATTAATGTATGCGCGGTACAAAGTTCAGGATACAGAACTTTTGATAATCTCAAAAATTTATAAATTTGTCTTTTATTTTTTTATCCATCCATAATACCAGTGGGGCATGAATTACTCTGTTTGATCTAGAACATACAAATAGTCTTTAGCTACCTCATACTATAGAAGTTAAATTTGTTTTTTTATGCTTCAATATGCATCTTGTATTTCATAAAAATTAGGTACAATATAATCCTTACGTAAGGGCCATCCTAGCCAACTTTCGGGCATTAAAATACGTTTTAAGCGTGGATGCTTATCATAAGAAATTCCCAACATATCATAAGATTCCCTTTCTTGAAAATCCGCGCTTTTCCAAACCCAGAAAACGGACGGAATTCTAGGATTACTCCTTGGAGCAAATACTTTTATGCATACCTCTTCAGGTTGATCCGCACCGTACTCTAGTCTCGTAAGATGATACACACTAGATAACAGCCCTCCTGGCGCTACATCATAGGCACATTGAGAACGTAGATAAT